GCGAGAGTTCGTGGATAATCAGATATTGTAGGATGGGTGTCGCGGGTCTCACTCCTCCGCCCAGCTATGGCAGATACTAAATAAAAAGTAGCCCAAGGTTTCTAAGAGTGAAGTCTACGCCAGTACCCCCATCCCGGGTATCCCCCGCCGAATTCACTTCCGAATCTATCAATTCTCCTACGTATCCTTTCTCCTGCAGCTAGTGCGTGAAGGCGTGGTTCGGTTTGTTAGTCTATAATATAAATAGATCGTTGTACTTCGACGTTGAGCTACGGGGTCGCCAACCCCAGGTTCTAAGATTCAAGTATATGTGAGGACGGCCATCCGGTTAGCTGCCTCTGCTGTTCTTCCAGCTCCAAAAGTTGGTTTGCTTTGCCTGAGGGAGCTTCTTTGTTGAAGTCAATGAGCAGGATCGCTTCACGAGTAGTCTTCCAGCTCGACAAGGTGGTTTTCTTCCCGTGCCATTTGCAATACCTGGTTTTCCAGGTCTGGAGTTGTATCCGAGTCTGCAGCTGTTAGCTCAGAAGGATCAGACGTGTAATAAATAACAGGTAGTATTCGGCTACGGGGGTGGTCGTAGATCAGCTGCTCAACGGTCCAAGGGTGTCCTTCCGAACACCCCCGGAATTCTTCCCCAAGCGTGCTTCCGTTTCGTGGTCTTGGAGCTCAATAAGTGGGTTTGCTTTCTCATTGGCCCACCATTCCTAGCTGTTGGATCAGACTGTGCAGAATGAGTCTGCGTGGTCTTCCTTGCCTTGTACTGGCAGTTGGTCTAAGGTGAAAAGTGAAAAGAGAAAAGCAGTTCTGTTTGTTGTCTGGTTGTCCCCTCTCTCTCAGGATAGAACAAGACCTTCTCCCAGATTAAAAAAGAAGTCCCAGAAGGGGGTCGCCCTCAACGGGCTCACTTCTGTCTAACTAAGATTTTCTTTCCCTTGCATGAATGGATCCCTGGTGGGTGAACTAATGCTATTCCTTCTTTTCTCTGGTTGCCCGTCCTCTGTTTAAAGAGATGGCTAAGCCGAGGATTCATCCCCTAAGTCTAGTTCAGTCAGGGCATCTAGTGCTAAGGGACTCTGTTAGAAAGAAGCTAAATAGCTAACCCTTAGAAATCCGTCAGTAAGAGTGAATTGACTGCTGCTAGTTCAAGGGAAACTAGAGTTCCAGAGTGACGAGTTAGAGGAGAGTGAGGCGCTACTGCTCCTAGGCTTGTATCCTCTTCGGCCAAGGGGACTGAGAACTAGGGCTAAGTGTATATAGCCATTCAGGCGAGTTTCGTCTCACCCTATGGCTTTGGTGTAAAAGAGAGAGAGGGACTAGAAAAGAGATACAGGATGGAGGGTTCGAGCGCCATTTACTTAGCCATTGACGAGCCAATTGGTTGTTTACTGGTTCCGGTGCTTGGTTGTAAGAGTGCGGAGCTAAGGGAGAAAGAACCAGCGTTTACTGAAGCACTGGCTACCTTAGGAACTCAAGGGAGTCTTAGAAAGCTTCGGAGCCAGGATGGCTACACTTGCAGTTAGATCACAGGGTGAAGCTGGAAGCAACGGATCGGAAAGAAAGACGTAGAATGATCAACCGATCACATGAATCTTGGCTGGGATTTAACTGATTGAACCCACCTGCCGGAGACAAGCGATTGAGAGAAGGACGGTAGCTCACCAAGTCGATATTCAAACCCCTACCTAAGACTGCACTTCCCATGTTTCCATCTCCATCACCATTCTCCCCCGGGGCTTATTAATTAGGTTAAGGAAAAAATGAAGCGACCCCATGAAAGAAAAGATTCAAGGATACATCGAGTCTCTTGGATTTCACGTCATAGCATCTATACCCGGACTGAGCATATCCAAGAAAGACCGAAGTGGTTGCCTTGGGGACAATTTTTCTCTTAACTGCGCAGGAATATGAACAAAACACGTGCATCCAAACACTCGAAAATTCCTATAGTACTGCCCCAGTAAGAAGTTCGTGAGGTGCCGCTGCAGCTTCTTCCCTCTCTCTTCCCCCCAAAGGAGAGAGATGTTCCGTCCCTTCTTTATGCACATCCATATACATAGCCAGACACAAAAGTGTACAATCCGGTCAAAATCTGTGGTTCTTTAAATTCATTCACTGTAGGTTCTCTTACTTGCTCTAGTGGCTAGCAAACGCCAACCGAGAGGGGAGAACGAATGGCACAGGAATCGACCGGTTCCGAGCAGACTCGTGGAGCTGCAGCTTGGATTATCGTAGAATAAGAGGAGCCGTCTTAGGAAATGACAACACTTAAAAGACAGATGCCGCCGCTGCGAGGGGGGAGCAACTTGTCTGGTCTTGCGGTGCACTCATTCCCGTTACGAGAATGAAATGACGCCCCAGCTCGACTCGAGACCAAGACTCCTTACAACTCGCACCAATAGCGGCACTGAGCGGCCGGAGATTGATTGAAAAGGCAGCCCAGCCGCCCCTCCCCCTGACGCCGCCTACCTACTCGTGCTCGTAGCTCGATCGGAGGTCAAGACTGTGGTCCGGCGGAAAAACAGAAGTCGTCCGTATCAAGTGATACGTGAATTGCTCAGTAGTGCTTCGCCACTACCGTAGCTGGCGGAAATAGCTTAATGGTAGAGCATAGCCTTGCCAAGGCTGAGGTTGAGGGTTCAAGTCCCTCCTTCCGCTCCTGGCTTCGTCGTTTAGTGGTAACGAGTGGAGTGCATAAGCCCCTGACGAGAGAGGGGCGAGCAGCAAGCAGCCCCTTGTATAGGGTTCCAAACCTATCTTCCTAATAATAAGAAAGGGGCAAGCCAAAACCTACTCCTAACAAGTTGCTAGCTTTTCATCAGCCGTTGCGCGCTAGCGCCTTACTAGAAAAGGGGCTTCTAGTTGTAGCGCGCAGTGTACTAGTGAAGAGGAAAAGCGAATTGAGATTATCTTACTAATGACGGATGGAGATTGAGGATAGAACATGTTCGGTGCCTCGCCCTTGTCTCCTTCGCCGGAGACTTCAAATGATGGGAATCCCCTCGATAAAGAAGAGGCATAGACTCTTAGTTTCTTTGTCTTATTAGCGCAGGTGGATGAAAGCCGCTGAACTTAAGACTCGAGTTGAGAAAGAGGGCTAAGCCCCCGTAAGGGCTTTCAGGGACTGGGGAAGACGGGTGGATTATAGAGCTAGGGGCAAATCGAAGGTTTGTCCATTGGGATTGGGCATGGACGAGCCTCGACTGGGCCAGCATTGATGAAAAAATGACAAAAGAAAAACTTCTCCCATCGCATCATTAACCGGTGTAGGATTAAAGATCAGGTCCAGGATTCGAGTCAAATCGACCTTCCCTCTCATCTCAGGGTGAGGCAAGGAATACAATCAGATGTTCGTTGTTCAATATCTCGACTGCTCAAGAAGTTGGACTAGCTGCTCCTCCGACCCGGAGTGGATTCTAGGGGAAGGGCGGAGCCTCACTTTTCAGTAGGAAGGTGTTCGTTGCTGGGACGGGTTCAAACTGGACTGAAGGGAGGAGGAATTTCATACTCCGATCTTCCTGGCGATTCATTCACTGGCTAGGGCTTTCGAATCAAAACAAAACATGGGCATCTGCAACTAAGAGGGAGCAGTAGATCGTCGATTGAAGAGCCAGGTCAGTAAACTTCTATTTGGACTTCTATTGATTATTGATTCGACTAGAGGGACTCCTAGCAGCAAACTTGTATGAAGGGCCCCCATAGAGACGTAGGAGATGAGGAGCCGTCAGCCGGATCGACCAACAAATGATAGGCCAGAGGGGTGGGCTCATTCTACATAATCAGTGATCCCTGGGCCTACCTAACACAAACACAGATGTCCCTGAAATAGGGGATTGGCTGATCGGAAAGCTCAGGCAGGAGTAGGACATTCCATACAAATCTTTCTGATCCGCTAGCAGGTGGTCCTCTCAAATCCCATTTTTTCATCGACAGGTAGGGTGAATTCTAAGGTTCCTTATTCCGGTTGTAAAGCGGAAGAATAGGGAGAATGGGCACAGCCCCACCAGCAGCCCGCGTTTCCGACCCGAAAGGAATTGAAAATGAAAGAAGAATCTGTGTGCACTATCTATGGAGTGGAGTGACTATCCTTAATATCCTCTTCCCTCCCGCTTTTTTTCTTTCTCGCCGGCAGGAGAATCCATTTCTTTTCTTGTATTGTTTATTATGATTGATCTGCAGTTCAAGGGCACTCTTCAACATCCGAGTTTGAGATGGGATAAGACCCAGACGTAGGTAGAGTCCCGTCGGCCGGTAAGGTCTTTTTTCTATTGATTTTTGACTCCCTTCTCTTCTGGCTTTACCTTTAAATAAGGGGTTCTTCTCTTTCCCCCCGAGGGAAAGCCCTTTCCAGATGGAGTAGTGCATCTCTGTCTTGAAAGCCCGCCCTAAAGATAGGAGTTCTTATCTCTACTGCCTATCCAACCCGAAGACTCTTATTCGTGGTGGAGTGCTTCGAGTAGGATCCGATCCCATCCCAGCAGTCAAACTCCTTCCTGACCCGGCTCACCTGCCTCTGAAGCTGGAATGCCTTTCTAAAGGAGGCTCCCCGAGGAATCGTTTGAAGTGGGATGTGGAATGTGATTGGTGATGGATGGTGGTTATGAAATCGGTTCTGCATCAGATGATGAGCCCATGCGAAAACTTTTTCTTTTATTGGCGCCCGATAGGTAGACTATTAGATTGAGTCGAAAGCCTACCAACGCATAAAGGTTCCGATTCGAGCGAGAGCCAAAACGGGGGAGGCGAGAACGATCGAAAGCTCCACAGTTCTGAATAGTGAGAAAGACTTTTCAAAATTCGGTCAAATCGCTCGAGAATCTCATCATCTGTTAGGTGGGCCAACCAACCCTTTAACAGGCCGTATGGAGTATAGCCAAGTGGTAAGGCATCGGTTTTTGGTACCGGCATGCAAAGGTTCGAATCCTTTTACTCCAGATTATGAACACCCGATCGGATCTGTCAAGAACGAGCTGACGACTACAGGACAGGGGAAGCGGTGCAGCCCATGAGCCCAGCTTGTAGCAAGCCATTTGACTTGAACCTACTTTCCTAAGAGAGAGAAGAATAGCTTCTTACACGGTCTTGACTTTGCTTTTGCGAGCCCCGAAAGAAGTAGGCCTAGAAAGGGGCTCTAGAGTGAAACTTGCTTTTTCCCATTTTGCTGCTAAGCGCATGAGCATGAAATTCAAAGACGGGGATAAGAGGAAGAATTTCATTGCCTATGAAAGAAGGGAGTCAATTGTGCTTACTCACTCCGCTCCTTGCAAGACTTGATCTTTGCCCCTCTTCTTCTTTCTTTTGGCGCGCAACTCTCCTTCTCGCTGCGCCCCCTTATAGTAAAGGCTTTTTTCTCTGCTTCTTGCTTTTCGCGAGCAGGAAGCGCCAACTTACTATGTTGCTTATTGTTATTTGGAAGGGGGGCCTAGCCCTTTGTCTTCCAAATCATTCATTGCCCGAGAGTACGGCCCGAAAGAGAAAGATAGAAATTGTAAGACTAATAGATGAGGGGCGCAATCGCAAGAGTTGACTTCGGAAGGAAAGACTCTCTCTATGATCTACCAAGCCCCGCACCCGAAAGAGCTACCTTGGTTGGGGATCTCCCCAAAGCCCTACTGCTTGCCTAAGAGAGCAGAGCTCTTTCTCATCCTTAGATGGAATTACCTGCTCTTTCGATACTTGCGGATTACCTTGTTCTATTCTATATCCTCATTCGTCCATCTAGGAGAGCAGCTACTTCTTGACTTTCAACCTACGACCGAAGTCAAGGACTTGACTGGACTGACCGCACTGATTGGATTGCTTTCCTCGTCTAAAAAGCAGAAGGAGGCATTATAGAATCCTACCAAGAACCGGCATTCCTACTTTCACTCGAGCAGCCGATCTTTCAACAGCCGATTTGATAAGAGACAGGGCAGGCTGGCTAGGAGACATCCGACTTGCTTACCGGAACTCCTTCTTTCAAAGAGACGATTTGTGAACAGACAGGAGAGAGGCTTACCTACTTTCTAAGAAGGACAGACAGGAGGGCATTGCTTACCTGGAATGGAAGACTGAAGCGCTAAGAGCTTTCTTGTTGCCTTGCCTGCGTTAGGAGAGGAGTGAACGGGGGAAAGAAGAGTTGTACCGAAGACTTTATCTTAGCATACAAGACAGAGTTCCCTTAGCCGTGCAGTGAGCGGTACTCCATCCACAGTGCTGTCTACGGATCCTTTCCCGGATTCGGGTTCGTATTAGTCTCCCTAGCGGCTTAGTCACAAGCTCCCTGCCCTATTTTTTTGATAGCTTATAGCAGAAGTAAGGAGTGTGCAAGTCTAGTTGTCACGAGCGAGGACTTCGTCTTTAAATAGAAGAAGCATTATCGAGTGCAGTCCAGCGCTTCGGCTTAGGGGTAATAGCCCTACCCTAAAAGAAGCAGTCAACGGTAGCCGACACCGGTTTAGTTACCATAGCCCTAGTCTTTTAGCGGACTCAAGGTGACTTCTAACCAGGAGTTTCTCAGAGCACACAATAAAGAGTGCCGTTGGCTACTCTGGTTTCGGGGTAATCTCAATAGTCTGATAGCCTATGTCAGGTAGTTACAAGTGAGATAGATGTGTAACTAACCTCTAAAACTAAGCCAAGGCCCGCCGATTGAAGGGTAAGAGACGGTAACCGGTTAGCGAGCGGTGTCGGTAGGCGAAACAGTGCCTTTGCCGGCTTAGAAACAATTCCCTCGATAAGCGCTGGTTAAAGGGCTAAGCTAAGCTCAATTCCCTCGATAAGCGCTATAGAAGAGTGAAGAAGCCTATACGCGATAGGCGAGAGGCTCTACCGCGGGAAGAGCCCAAATGCGCGAGCAAGAGCTTACCATTTTCTTTTTTAAAAGACCAACATGAAGGAAGGCTTTTTTCCACCGAAACTATAGAATCATGCTTCGCCTGGCTGCAGCAGCAGACACCCAAGCATCAACTCACCCTTTCGAATAAAGCTGAGCAAACCAAAGCTTATCACTGCTTGCTTCTCAAGTGAAGGATAAGATCTTAGCCTACTCGGCTGGCATGATTGAAGGAGATGCCCCGCCCTAACTCATATCTTCCTTCCTCTGGGACATTGGTGCACTTGCAAAGTACTCCTATCCGCTTGTAGAGAGTCTTTCTCCGACCTTTGAAGTTGAACACTTTCTCAATTGTGAGCTGGAAAGTGAGTCTGAAGCGAGTTGGTATGGTCTAGGGCTTCCGATTTACAGGCTATGAGAAGGCCTTCCAACTCTTTCATAATTGTTCGAAGAAGTGGCCGAAGAAGGACCGGCTGGAGAGTAAGTAGTACTAAAGTCTGTTGGTAGGTAGGGTCAAGTTGTTGAGGGTTCCAAACCTCTATAGTAAGTAAATAAAGCATAGAAAAAGTGCGCTCTATAGCTAGCGGAAATGGAACAGGTTGAGGAGAAGAGCTAGTTCCCTTTTTCACTACGTAAGCCTCGGGATAGTTAACATTTCACGAGAGTGGAAGAGCTTATTTCACACGAAACCAATCCGAAAAGAAAGATATGAAAAAGATCACCTCACTGCACTCGCCCCCACCCATTCTTTGATTGGTGAAGCGGCGAGACTATTCCGTCCATGAAATCAAACTACTTTGTTGTAGATCCAGACGGAAAGACATGCATGCTCAAATTCAACGAAGAAGCTCTGAACATGGTGTCTCACGCCATCACTCACTTTCCTTCATAATTGAACAAAATAGTCAGCCTCAAAGCAATTCTTCGGATTGCCTTCATAGGTAAACTTATTTATCTATACCCAACCCACTGCCCATGCCCTTAGGACGCATGGTCTTAACCACCCACCACCCTCAATCACGAAAACTAGAAGAAATCTAGGATGGCACTCGTTAGATAGCAAAAAAGGTCAATAAAAGCTTCTTATGTGGCATTTGTCCATCAATCCCATTCTATGTCTATGCCATCTTATTTACTATGGATTCAACCTCTCGATGCTCTCCTTGTCCTTCCGGGATGTCGAAAGCTTCAGTCAACACAGTCCTGAGCCCACATCTATCTAATAAGAGTCCTTACCCCTAACAAAGTGTACACCTTTAGAGTAAAACCGATGTCGTTCTCTAGCATACTAGCTAGAGGGATACATCAACCTCATTTAGAAATGGGTAAGGCACTATTAGGTTAACATAGGGTATACAAATAGTAGGAAATCCCATGATAGAGACATCACAGAACATCACAGAAGCACAATCCTCTATCAATGCCGGTCTACAGCTGTATGTATTCGGATGATTTTCCCGAAAACCTCTCAGAGCTGAAGCGAAAGTCTAAATGAGAATAATTTCATGGTACACAATTAGCGGAGTATATCATGGTACACTATGATGGTCCAGGGTAGAGACACCAGACTTGAAATATAGTAAGGAAAATCCCATGGTTTTACTCCAAAACAAGAACTAAATAGGAACGCAATGCCGCACATGGACTGGATAAAAAACACAGTTAAGGATTTACCGAGAAAGGATACTGATAAACTGGAACTTCTTAGGTTTTGGAATGAGTTTTACAAGTATTTATTACCAAAGACTAACAGTGAACCATTGGGAAAGATCCTTGAACCACAAGATAAGTCAAAATCTGTTCAATATAAAGAAGGAGTCTTCCATTTTTTGACTGATAAAAAGCGTGAATTCCCACTTGATAGTGAGAAATGTTGGAATATCCAAATGGAGATTGAGGACATGACTATAAAGTTCGATGAGGAATCAATGTTTAAGACAGCTCCAGACATAATCAGAGTATTAATCAATAAAGAAAAGAAAAGTGCTAAGGATTCTCTTAAAGAGAAGTATGGTAAAATTGTTCCAAATTCTATTGAATTGCTTTCAGAGTTCGGTCAATATACGATAGAGGCCTTAATAGTTTATGTACTATGTCAGGTTTTTAATTCACTTGAATATAACTCTATAATTCGTGTTGCTTCTTTGGTTGAACAACTAGAGAAAAGTGTCCGGTTGCAAGCTTCATTATTGAAATGCCGGAGATGTAATATCCGTATGGCCACAGATGTTTTTCAAGAGAAGGTGTCTGATGAGGAGATTAAACCAAGATCTAAGTTGGACGAGAGATTTCCATTTGGTTCCGGCTTAGTTCAATTCATGGAGGATAGAGGTTTGATAACTTTAATGAGTGATATGAGCGGAACAGTTCGAGTGAAGAAAGGAGCTTATTATCTTCCAAACCATCTCTACGCCGTCTGCAACTTCGATATGTCATTACTACCTATCAAACTAAACCTGCCTATGGTACACCCACCTCAAGGTTGGAAGAGTGCCCGCCTTGATGCTACTGGTAATCATCTACCCCCTAGAAACCTTTCCGATCTATCAGGGGGTTATTTGAGTGAGCCAACAGGGGAAATATATGATCGTTACCGCCTGTTAAGTACCGGTGACATTAATAATTTTTATATCGATTTTGGGAAAGAAAAGGATAATAAATACGAGTCTCTGTGTAGTGTAATGAACAAGCTGCAGAGTCAGGCCTTTCAAATCAACAGTTATTGGTTGAAAAATCTTCAAGAGAATGAGGCCAGATTTGTTGAATATGGTTATCTCATGCCAAGCTTTCTATCCTCTATGAATATAAAAGAAGCATCCTTATTACTTAGAAAGTTTCACATGAAGGATGAGACTATTAAAAAATTGTGTAGCTTTAGCGAATTGTTACACACATTGTGTAAGAACGTACAGCGTTGTCGTTATGAGCAATTGATTATCAAGCTGGCAAAGGCCTACGATGGTTATCAATTTTATTTGCCAGCCTTTCTCGACTTCCGAGGTCGAATCTACCGCAGTGGGATCTTGCATTTCCACGAGCGTGATATAGCAAGAAGTCTGATTGTTTTTGCGGATAGCAAACCGAATATGAATTTAGACGAAAAACATCAACCAATTAAGGTAGCAGCTATTGCCTTCCATTACAAGTCTTTCGTCTCTGTCGAGGAGGCAAACAAGTGGTTTAATAACATCTTCGCGCAGGCCTTATACGGGAATCTCAAAGGTCCAAATGAGTATTTTCTCGAGATCGGTCGGGAGGCAAAACACCCCTTTCAGTTCCTCGCCAATATAGATGGATTCAGTAATAAGTACATCCCTATTACACAAGACGCATCAGCGAGTGCATATCAGATTATGAGTTACTTTTTGTTGGATGATAGCCTGGCTACGAGAACAAATCTCATCCCATCTTCGGATGGAAATATCCAAGATATTTATTCTTTCATGCTCGATGAGCTCAAGGAGTTCATGAATGCAGAACTAGATAAGACTCTATCAGGGATAGTTTGCGATCACCTCACTCGTAAGCTAGTCAAAGGTATCTTTATGCCTATTATCTATGGTAAAACTTTAATGAGCACTGCCGGCGATCTAAAAGATCAACTCTCTCACTACATCACTCATCAGGAATGCTTCACTGTTGCCTCTGTCTGCTTTAAGTTCTTTAGGACGAAATATCCGGGCATGGATTGCCTGATCCGGTTGATCCGGAGTATAGGCTGGATCGTGTCAGCTAGGGATAGCCCAGTTTTCTATAGAGTTCCTTACTTTACCACGGTACAGGATTATATGGTAATGGAGGCTATAAATATATGGGTTTATGATCGACTTTATAAGAAGAGGCGTCGGGTGAGTCTCAGAGTTTCTTCTTCTAAGAGAGATCGTAGGAAGACTGAAATCTCTACCTTCGTAAACTTCATCCATCAGAGGGATGCCCTTATTGCAATGAAAGTAGTTGAATCTATGATTAAAGCAGGTGCGCCTATATACACTGTACACGACAACTTTATAACTACAGCGGAATATAGCCATCTTATACCAGAGTTTTATAGCAAGACCTTTAGTGATATGGGCTCTCCACTTTCCATCATCAACGACTTCATCTATATGAATGTTATTAAACCTATTGTAATATGTCGGTCAGATGGACCTACTGAGGATGACTTTAAAGAGAAGATAATCCCAAAAGAGACGCTTTATAATTACTTAATTGAAAATGTACCTGTGAACATAAGCAAGAGGATGATGGCAACTTGGGCTGAAAGGATCTCGGGAATCCTGGCCTCTTACGAGAACTATACTCGTATTGTTAGCGGTGATTTTCAATCCCCTAACCCTAGTTGGCTAGCTCATGATGATAAGTGGTTTAAATTCAAGTACAAGCTAATCCTCAGAAGGGAAGGAATTCCCAATTATTGCGTGCACTATTAATATGAAAGAAAGAATGAAGCATAAGATGGCATACACGACAGACAGCGCATATACTGGACGGTTATTGAATCGCTTATATCAAAAGATAAAACGAACAACAGACCAAAATCCGTATCCTGGTTTAATCATTGCTTCACATCACTTCTCCGAGCCTTACCCTGTTGTTAATGAGATTGACCTGCTCTGTCTTGCGGTCATGGATCACTTAATCCAGTTTGCTTACCCATCCTTATCTGGTTACGGTAAGTTCACAATTTGCTTTACCATGAAGCGATCTTACGGAGAGGAGATCTCATTTACGCTAGGTGATGCTATCCCCTTGACTTATCCAGATTGTAAGTTAATTCCAAAGAGTGAGGTCTATGCACATATATCTCGATATATTACGAAATATGCTGAAATCTACGACGGGGATTGTGTAGTTCGAGTCGATATCCGAGTCTATATGGACGGCCAAAAGATGGATAGGCAACCCCCATCTTCAGAGGAGAGATATATCTCACTTTCTGAAATCATTGAAGGCGGCTTGAGTGAGATCGATCCAATAACCGCAAGACAGATCCAAAATCGTAAGCGTAGCCATCCAACCCATATCACAGCACTCAAATCATGTTGCACTAAGCTGAAACCATTCATGGTAGCCGATACGGAGACTATACTGATCGATAACGTTCATACGCCTTATGCTGCTGGTGTCTTGATGGTTCGTCCCGGTGAACAGATCAATGATATTTTGATTGATACCTACTTCAGTGAAGACTATTCAATAATCATGGATTCGTTTGCTAAAAGGAGTACTAAGGTACTTTATGACTTGGTATTAAGGATATCTACGATTGTTAGACAAGAACAATCAACTTTGACTATTTACTTCCACAACTTATCTAGATTCGATGGAATTCTCTTGCTTAAGCACCTAGCAAATAATCACAAGAGCTACAAGCTAAAAACACTGATGAGGAACAATAGGATTTACGAGATAGCTGTCTATTCTGGTAAAAAGAAGTTATTCCGCTTCCGAGACTCCTTGAATCTACTCCCTGGCAAACTTAGCTCCCTAGCTAAGAATCTATGCCCGGGTCTAGGCCCGAAAGGCTCTATCCCATATGATGAGGTGACACTGTCAAATCTGGCTAGTATGAAAAAAAGCTTGTTAGACTATATGAAGCAGGACATCCTTCTCCTTGGAGGTGTAATGCTTAAAGCTCAAGAGATATATTGGAAGGAGTACAAGATTGACATAGAAAGCAAGATAACCATTTCCTCACTGGCTCTAAGCATCTTTCGTATGAAATACTACGATGCTTCTAATTGGCCTATCCACATCCCAAACAAGAATGAAGACAGCTTTATAAGGCGTGCCTACTACGGTGGTCATACAGATACATACAAGCCATATGGCGAGGACCTATACTACTACGATATAAACTCTCTCTATCCCTTTGCAATGAAAGAATTTCCTATGCCTGGTGGTGTGCCAGTCTGGCATGGAAATCTGGAAGGCCAGGACTTATCTAGCATCTTTGGCTTTATTGAGGCATATGTGGTATGTCCGAAGACTATCAAGAAGCCCTTTCTACCCTATCGAGACAAGAATAACACTCTCATCTTTCCAACCGGGGAATTTGTTGGAGTGTACTATAGCGAGGAGTTAAAGTATGCAAGAGGCCTAGGCTACACTGTGCTCCCAATCTCAGGCTACCTCTTTGAGAGGATGGAAAGCCCATTCAGGGACTTTGTTAGCTCACTCTTTGAGAGCAGGTTAGAGGCAAGGAAAGAAGGTAATGAGGCCTTTGCATATGTGTACAAGACCCTTATGAATTCGCTATACGGTAGATTTGGCATTAACCCTAAAAGCACGACTACCGAGGTCTGCGATGAAGATCGATACAAACATTTGATCAGGCATAGTGAGTTGATATTCGGTGATATGCTTTGCGAGAACAACTACATCGTTGCCTACCATAGCAATACCGGGACGGGATCAGATTATTGGAACCCACCGAAGAACGCTGCTGTCCAACTAGCTGCTGCGATCACTGCCTCTGCTAGGATCTATATGTACCCTTATATCTCAAGAGAGGACTGCTACTACACGGACACAGACTCCGTTGTGCTTGGTCAGCCACTACCTGAAGAAGTGATTTCTTCTTCAGTCTTAGGTAAGTTTAAGCTAGAGCACAGAGTCAAGAAAGGCTACTTTTTAGCACCGAAATCCTATTTCTTCATCACAATGGATGGCACCAAAGTAATCAAGTACAAGGGACCAGGGAAAAGCCTGGTCACTCCTGAATGGTTTGAGTCACAGTACGCTGATCCATCTCGTACAGAACGGGTACCGTTGGAAGCCAACTTCCGGATTGATTGGCACACTCTTAACATCTTCAAGAAAGACACATTGGTAAGGCTTGGGATTAAGCTGGGGACCAAGAGGATACCACTATATCACAGAGATGTCTGGGTGGATACTGATCCAATTGATATCAAAGACTTGTCTTGCCTAGATCACATTGGAAAACAAATAATCAAATCACTAAGGAATGATATAATACAACTACAGACTGAAAAGAACATTCTCAATGAGAAATTATCTCAGAAGGAAAGAGAGATTGCCGAGAGATACAAAGAGATGAAATCACAGTTTGATGCTATGAAGAATACAGAGAATAGTCTTACTGAATCCACAACGGGATTACAGCACCCTACAGAGGACAAGAAGCAGAAGGGAAATGACACTAGCTAACCTAGCCAAGCGGTTCGGGAGAGCCTTCCAGGTCGGGGCCCACGTTATCCCAAGGTTCGACGACTTCTTTCCAATAAGCCATACGCTTCGCTTTCTCCTGCACCCACGAGGGAGGGATGGATTGATCTGCGGCTCCTTGATCGGAGATATAAGGTTTGCACTGGTAACCGAACAACTCTTTCACGAAAGGGATTCCATCGCCGAGTCCATTCCATTGTGGGATCCGCGGCTAATGCTAATAGAACTGATGCGCCTCAGAAAGTTTCCTTTCCTTCTCAATCAATGCCCGAGCATTCCATACATCACCATCGAACTGACATTCTCTGCACTGAGTTCTCTCAGGTTCCAACTCTTGCTTTTCCGTAAGGCATCGAACTTTTATGGATGGAGTGAACCCCATTTAGAAAGAAGAAGAAAGGGCAGAGACAGAATGAGACTCATCAGGAAGAACTGGATTGGATAAAGCATCCGAGTTCGCGGATTCATCTGTTGAAGCATACCCTGAAGGCACAGCCGAAGAATATGAATAGTTGATGGTTGGTAAGTCTAGAACAGATTCATCAACAGAGTAGGAACCCATCGTCCCTTGTTCTGGACCTGACCGGTGCCCTAATCCGTTAAGAATCGGGCTACTCTATCTATTGCTTATTACTATGCCTCTGCTTTCCCGGCGGTCTTGCCCTATTTATCCTTTTCCTTAGCTACGGGCTTTAGATCTGCTGTTGTTCGCTATGCTCCTACTGCCTTTGGTTTTGCCTACGCTACCTATGCCTCTATCGAAAGCTCTAGGTCATAGATACAATGCTAAGGCGTACTCCCAAATTGACCCCTGTAAATACCAAACGTGCTCCTGTAAATAGAGTGTTTAAGAACCGCCGAAGTCACCGCGGGATAAAAAATCATTGCAACATTCAGTTCGTTAGCGAAGTGGGATCAAACAAAGAGAGATCTGTCCTGTGCTTTCATATGCTAACTCAGCTTTACTTGAACGTATTGAATCGTTTCATTTTGGTCACAAGAGATAGAAATAAAGGGATAATCGTTTGATCCAGCCTTGCCTTTCATTGTCTGTCTCCCGAAAGAAAGTACCGGTCAAGACGCCGGTAAAGACGAAAAAACCTTCTATATATGAAATTGGTCACCAGAATCAAGGAATGCGCGACCGATGTCCCTATCCGTTTGCTTCCTAGCTTGAATCGAATAGCTTTGCTTTATAGTAGAAGGGGCTTGCTTTCCTTCCTCTCTAGTCCCACCCAGCTACTATCATCGAAGGGAGGGGTGCAAGGCTTCGTTCGAATAGGTACGTTTAATGATCCACGCCTTCTGGTTCCGGTTGAATAGTTGTTGCCTCGTCGAATAGCTGGTTTTCCTGATCAAACTAGAGGTTACCCAGCTCGAATATTCATGTCTTTCTCAGGCCTGATCTCGGTGAAGAAGAATCACCTTCTACAGCTTCAGTCTGGTCCTATGAGGGGAATCCTCTTACCCAAGACAGGAATACGCACCTTTTGGTCTTGCTTCTGGTCTTCATGCCAGGCTGCTTTCCTCATCTGTAAAGACAGTAGTTTCAAGTCCAGCTGCTTCTTCGGGAGATGTACTCTGTGTTGTGTGGTTCTCTGCGTTGGCTATCGCGCCAACACATCAGGTCAAGCGCTCTTAGCGTCTTGCTAGGTGCTTTGGACTCGTGGAACTGCTCGTCTAGCTCCGAGGCACGGCCATGACCTGTGGACAAAAACGAGGCTTAAAAGGGCACATTTCTCGATTGCTTCCCTCAGGCACAGGAACGACTCCTTAGTTCACTAAAAGCTAATAAAATAGTACAATCAATAAGAAAGACTGGTGTAGCTCAAACAACAGAGAGCACATCCCTCCCCGAGGGCTGCGCTCCCTCGCTACACACTCTGAGTCGTTCACTCGCTCACTTTAAGACGATGTACCCTCACGCTTTATGGGCTCACGGGGACATCGCTGGTATTCTCGCTCCTTCACTTAGTCAAATTACCCTTCTGTGCCAGCGACTCTCGTGCCTAACTTGGGTTAGTCCCTTCGCTCGCTTATAGATACTTGTTTAGTGTTAGTTTAGTGTTGTAGCGACCGGGAAGAGAGAGAGATTCTCTATATCGAAGTGCCCTGCTCCTGCTCGAAGTCCTTTCCTGCTCCGATACGGTACGGTTTCCGGATCCGCCTTCGGGCGGTGTTCTCAAACGGCGAAGCCTTAGGTCCCACCCGTCCGGACATCGAATTGCCTGCGCCGTCAGGTCAGACCGGAGAACGAGAAAGCAGCCTTACTTTAGACTGGGAATTCTCAAACATTGAGGCTAGGCCTGAGCTCCTAAAGTACAACAAGGAGTCTCTTTCCTCTTGACAAGACGGGTAAAGAAGGAAGAACCCAGGTCCGGAGGGCCAACACCATCGTATTCCTGTATCATTCTTTTTCCTCTTGGCAGGGCAAGAAAGATGATTGTCCTTTTCAAACTGCTAGGCCTGAGTGAGCTCCTTTTTCTAAGTCTGTACATAACAAGAAGAAAGAAAAGAACCCTCGGCCGGCGGGGAGGCAAATAGAACACAATCGTATGTATTCCTCTTCAATCTCCTCTTATGAAGAAAGAAGACGGGAATGAAAGAGCTTTGCTGAAAGTACAAGAACCGCTTGGCTTATCAGAGTTGTAGTATCCCAGTCAACTGTGGAAAAGCTTCGAAAATCATTTTATGCGTTTATCAGGAAGAGGAAACCCAAGAAACCGAGAAAGACAGCATTCCGCGATGGTTAGCTGTCGATCGAGGAGCTAGGAGACAAGACGGCTGTGATTGTGGCCGAGAGTAATGGAACATAGATCCACAAGAAACCAACATCAAAATTCTCCCGGAGGTGGGGAAGATATAGGTGGCTCCCCATTATTGCGCCCAACGTATACTAATAGTCCGAGTATTACCGTGAAACTTACCAACGATTTCAAGTACCCCCATCTATCTAGCTCCCTCCAATCATTCACTCTTTCGTTCACTCTAATGTTATTTAATACATCCTCCTCCTCCGGCAGTGGGTCTGGTCCAGGATTGTATATTAACTGCAAAGTGTTATCAATGATTTTATTGATAATATGAGGGATACTGTAAATAGCTGACCCATAAGGTAGAACAACCCCAGATGGCAGATAAAAATACCATATATAGAAGCCGACAGCAAAAAATCCACTAAATATAGCTATTTGACAGCCCCGAAGCCACCTTTGGCGAGTTAGACCCCACCTTCCAAGTCTCGTTCTTTCTAGGTCATGCGCATCTTGAGCCTCTTCTTGTGGGTCTTCTACCTCTTGTGCCTCTTGGTACTCGATGAGCCTCCTTATCGTCTCTTGTGTTACCCGTTCTCTTTCCCTATCTCTTTCCTCCTGTGCAGCTTGTTGTCTGTCCTGGTTAATAAGTTGGTTATATACCATTAGGTATCTACGAATGAATTCATATGTCCTCATATTCTTCATATAGTTGGTGAGTGCTGTTCCGCTCCATTGACTTTTAATCCACTCTATTCTAGCTATTTTACCTCTAATTAGCATATCCCAGTTTCTTTTCTGTTGTTCAACCAAGTAGTTCCATTTTTGACTACCATCTCTCAAGTAGCTATATTTATATTCACGGATTCTGTTTGCCATACTATTATTTTTCATCATAGACATTTATCATTCACTTGAATTTCACCCTCTTTGCTGACACAAAATAGTGTGCCATAACAAGGAGCGTCTCCTGGTCTAATAGTAAAGATTTTACCACCTAAATGGAGTTGCTCAAATAAGCGGAGTACTCGTGGTTCGAAGATGTCCTCGCTTTCCAAGGTCTTTCCTTGCTTACTTGAAGAAGTACTGGGGAAAGGGACAACAACTTCATGAAAAAACCGACTATAGTATAATCCTGGAAAGACACGTTGAAACTCCTTATCGAAATCGGTTAAAGCAAAATTTAAGAATATATGACTTAGAAAACCAGTTGGGGGTATACTAAATCCCAAATCAGCTGTGAAGTCTCTTCCACAACTAGAATCTTTAATAGATAAATTAAGGTATTCGACGACTAATTCTATAATATCCCTATTCTTCACAATTTCTGAAAGTTTACCCACAAAACTATCTCGATTTATAGTTCTCAAGGATTTCGTCAAATCGAATTCATATAGACTAATTACATTACCTACACCACATACTCTATCAAGATATTCATTCCGGCTAATTCGACAGCCTAAGGAATTATCCATAAAAAGGTTGACCTTGAAAAAATGAAAGTTTAACATACGCCCGAGACCTATTAGCACAAGGCTGTCTTCTAGTGTTGGACAGACACACAAATAGTATATATTTTGATGCTCATCCTTGACATGAATTTTATGAGAAGGGTTATAATATTTACCCTCTCGGGGATCATCGGGGTAGTCGCGAAGGATAAGAGGCGACAGTCTGTAAGTACCCTCCTGGATTCTTCTCTGAATATCTATCACTTTTTCTAGACTCAATTCTGAAAAGTAATAATCTTTTAGATAATGAAATGATATATCAATTTCACATGCTAGATTATACAATGAACAAACAGAATAATCATAACGTTCAGCTTTCTCAGAATAAGTTCTAACAAAGATCTTTCTAGTAGTCTCCATACCTGTTAGTGTCCAATTCATGATTTGATTCCTGTCAATATGCCGATTCATCAAAGTATACGATAACATAGAATTATGATAACCTATCTTAGTAATATATCTCATATTGGTTACCATTTTCCGTTGTCGCAAAGAAAAAAATTCTTTCACTGAACTCTCATTTCCACTCTCATCTTTCGAGTTCTCTCTATCACTGGTACTAGTAGGAGTCTGATTCTGTTCCTGTGGATCTCGCAACTCAGAGGTCATATTATTACATTCCGTAGCATTACCATGACCTAAGCCAACTCTATTCGTAGAATATGAGCAGGTCATGATGGCTTTCATTTCAGGTAAAATACACCAATTAAGGCCTGGCTCCCGACCGGTAGTTTGAGGTTTTCTACCAACCATAAGAAGAATAGTGATAGTCATAGTAGGCATTTTATTTCGTCTGTGTTCAGTCCTTCTGGGTGTAGAACATTGGCTCATGTGTCCAATGGGGGGCACCATCTGACTGTACCCAGTTCAGATTCTTCAGAAGTCACCAGCTTTCATTGGCGGGAAGCTTTCATTGGCGGGAAGCTCGACTGAAAGAGATCATCCTAGCTGACGATAATGGTCAACCTGTCACGACCGTTGTGGGTCAAATAGAATAGATGTAAGTAAGGTTAGATGAGAAGTCATTCTTGCTCTCGTCAGGCTGAACTGGAACCCAATTCCAACGCTTCTGTACACTCAGGAACATAACCCACTGTTAAGAGGGTAGCTACAATGATTCCCAATCCGACAGCTGTCATCGTTGCTCCGGTAGCTGTAGCTGGTATCTCTAGTGTGTTAAAGGGTGGTTGATTCTCGAGCAATACTCCTACGATCTCGGATACATCTCTAGCTTCATAAAATTGCAGCTTTTCTTGGAATTGCGGGGTAGTGTAATCCTGGTTAAAGAAAGGACATAATGATTCTAATCGGGGGAAATAATTCATATGGTTCTCCGAATAGGGGGGCGAGAATGAGAACCACACTGTACATCCTAACCCCAATATAACTAGCACTAAGAAGCGTCCATACTTACCGTTGTATAAAGTTCCGACATTGACTAGAATTGGCTTTAAATCCCATAGAACAACCTCCTTTAAGCTATGGATAGACATACACTGCCCTATCCCCCTGTTCTTACCGGAATCGATATACTTGGTTAAACCCAGCCCCCTACTAATTAATCGGAGTATGGAAATGTCTTGTAGAGTAAACCGATGGGTGGTCCAGGTTGGCTGCATGGGAAAATTCATTTTTTTGAAATTGTAATCGATATCGATTATTATTGATGTTTTTTTTCTATTAGTATTTAACCATTCCAATAACTCCGGCGGTAGTTCAGGGGGATTCTCCCTTAACCTCTCAATAAAAGAAGAATTATTCCCCCCGTCATCGGGACTGCCTAAAAAAAAATAAAGCAACAACACAGCTGTTTTTACAAAGTTATTAGTTACCACAGTGTCAGGCGGAACAGTGTCAGGCGGAACAGTGTCAGGCGGAACTGCAGCTGACTCAGACCCTTTCTCTGTCAGCAATTTCTCCTCCAGCGAGTCGAAGTCCTTCCATAGTGCAAACATTTGTTGGTTCTCGATCTCAGATAAGAAATTAATGAAATCTTTTAACATACCTAATTTGTGTTTTCTCAGAGTTTCGACTTTGGCTTTCCCTTTATTTCGAAAGGTGTCTCTACCCTGGACCATCATAGTGTACCATGATATACTCCGCTAATTGTGTACCATGAAATTATTCTCATTTAGACTTTCGCTTCAGCTCTGAGAGGTTTTCGGGAAAATCATCCGAATACATACAGCTGTAGACCGGCATTGATAGAGGATTGTGCTTCTGTGATGTTCTGTGATGTCTCTATCATGGGATTTCCTACTATTTGTATACCCTATGTTAACCTAATAGTGCCTTACCCATTTCTAAATGAGGTTGATGTATCCCTCTAGCTAGTATGCTAGAGAACGACATCGGTTTTACTCTAAAGGTGTACACTTTGTTAGGGGTAAGGACTCTTATTAGATAGATGTGGGCTCAGGACTGTGTTGACTGAAGCTTTCGACATCCCGGAAGGACAAGGAGAGCATCGAGAGGTTGAATCCATAGTAAATAAGATGGCATAGACATAGAATGGGATTGATGGACATAGGCTGCAGATGGACCAGAATATGCTGTGGTACTTCTGACGTTCGTTCCTCCTTATCTTGCCCGGTAGGTTGTTACAGAAAGAGCCAAAGCAGGGCAGGGACTTATAGACTAGCCAGGCCTCAGAAGCTGTTTACCCTTTATCCGCTCTTGGAGCTGTGAGGGCGTTCAGCTTGAAGATGGCATCGAAGCGAAGAGAGAAGGAGCTGTTGTTGGAATATCCGCTACTTGGATCTTTCCTGTGTTTGCAATCAGGGGGTAGAGCCAGGAATTACCAGTGGTCGGTCATAGCCGATAGACACACATTTCCGCTAGTCATTGCCAGGAGGTCAGTGCCACTCATTTCCAGTTCTCATTTCCGATGATTGCTGGGATAGCTTCCTTTCCTTTTTGGTCCATTCGGATCATCCGGGTCTTGCACTTTTAAAACTTCCCAGTCCGCATTAACATTAACGAGGGCTCTATCCATTTCTTACCCTTTTGTCTGGAGGGAAGGAGTTCCAACTCCCTTCTGGGAATCACTTCCGAAGAATCTCGATAGTAGTTCCATGAACAATCCTTTGCGGGATTGGATCTTTTTTGATAGTTCCACGGCAATGTCAACATCTTGGAAGATTGTTGAACAATCGGAATTTCGTACTTCTGTCCAAGCCTAACTGGTCACGATATCTTGTTGATATTGATTGAGTTGAGTCGCTAAAGGCGCAACGAAGAAGGTGGAAATTCTCGTATTCCGTATGTACATCTTCCCCCACTATTGATTGCCTCGCGGAAATAAACTCTTATCGACGGAGTCGAAGAAAAAAGCAGAACCATTGGTACGTTGGTTTAGAGTTAGATCCCTTCGAATCGATTTCACCAGATATACCGAGAGTCTCAAATAAGGGTAGTCTTTCTTGTTTGAACAAATCCTCGAATTAGTAGCGCTGGCACGTCCATCTTGCCCAGTGTCCCCCTCCTTTCCACGCCGGCTTCCCTTTATTCGCCCGGGTTCCTTGGCGAGAAAGAAAAGAGATAAGCGGCTTAGCTTAGGACGCTTAGTTGTACCTCCTCGAGTCCGCAGCTTTGATCTCCTATTCAAATAATTACCAAATTCTCCAATCTCAACATCTACACTTGCATTCTTCTGTTGATTAACATCAGAAATTCGTTCAAATAGTAAGCTCGGATAGCCAGATCCGAATAAGAGAGGCCCCGTCCAAATTGGAAGTCTGTGTCTGTCGTTCCAACTACTTGACCTTCACTTACCAAAGCGGTACAACAGTTGATAAGTGGCACCAGGGTAAGCTAACCCCTGAAGTGACTTCAGTCCCGTCTTAGAGCTAACTGCTCATTCTTCTGAAGTATTACAGCAGCTTGAATTTGTTCATTAGTGAAAAAGATTATACACAGACCGAGTTTCCTATTCTTGCCTATTACTTGAATGGAACCCCTCTCACTAGCTTTCCTTGCTTACTGCACTCTCTTAGTTGGCCTGCCTTCCCTTCGAAAAGGTCAAACCGAGCCTGACAAACACATAATCATAGGACTCTCCATTTATCCAGAAAGAAAGAGATGGTTTATTACTTTACTACTTCTTTCTTAGTCAAGGCTTTTCCTTGTGGTCTTTAATGGTTCTAGCCCCGTGAGCCTCTCCGAACCAAAGACGGATTTCCTCAGAAAAGAAGCCAGAGTCCGCCAAGATAGAATCTCACAAGATATTTTAGTTCAAATGACAAGTAATGATTTAACCCTAACTAATCGATAGAGAAAGCTGAGGTAAGTAGCTAACTGAATGAAGTCTTCAAATTCCGGTAAGGTAGGCTAGGAAGTTCTCGTACCGACCTCCAAAGCGACGAATTCTTAAAAGCGCCCCCTGAATAAGTCATTTCACCTATGGAATTCTCCAACCTGCGGTTTCTTTCTGGCGAGCTCTACTGAGCAGTGCAGTCAAAGCTAGGAGAGATCTTCAATCAGATAGGAGCATCTTTTATTTTATTGGGTTCCTTTGATCCGATTTCTCGTGCTCTATTATGGTAGATTAAGCCAAAGATGAAGACGCAGATGAGGTTATGGATGAATATCGATTTGCTGGATATTTTCCAATTTTTCTATATATCTAGTCTAGTTTATAGCATCACATTAGGTCCCCCTTATAGTCAGAATAACGTGCCATAAAACGTCCTCAAACAGCCATTTGATTCAAGTCTTTCCTTCGACCACTTCACCAGGGATTGGAATCCTGTACTTAGACCTGTGGCTTGAAAGAAGAGCTTCTATGCCCATTATAACGATATCGAAAGTTTCTATAATGTAAACTACCCTTTCTAATCACATGCCTTAAAAGGTCTTAGAACCGTCCTAGGAATAACATACCGAAACAAGGAAGACGCTCCTGAACGCCCACCCCTGAGAGCCAACAAGCCCGGTCACTCTGGCAAGGCAACTCCTAAGCTAGGCCTCAATCTTTAGCTGGAGCTGGTTCTTTTCTTTAGCTTCCCTTTCCCCTGCCTTATAGATAGAGATCTAGTAGCGTCCACTTCTGGGAAAGGATTGAATGGCTGAGAATGTGAGGCTGAGAAAGGAGTATTGGCTTTCCCTGGTATGAGCCCATTTCTCTGTTTGGGAGGAAATCCCTAGTCAGACCTAGTATTCGAACGGCTGTTGAAAGCCATTCTTTATCTTTCTCTTTGGTTGAGTGTGAAATCCCGATCATAGATGTAGATGAGGAATTTGGAAACCTATCTGTTGTGGCATGAGGATGCTATCTCAGAAGATGGAGATGGTAAGATGAGGAGATGTGGTTTGAGATCTGGTCTCGTCCTCTTGGTAAGCCCGTCTATCCCGATGCTATGGATCGAGTCAACCCTTTTCACTCCTATAAGGTATCTTGGCGAGATCTTCAAAAGAGACTGGTTTGATTTCCCTCTTGGTGAGGTACTTGACATCCTTGCTTTTTCTTAGTTGAATAAGTTGTATTTCGCTTTCCCTTCCTTTTCCGAGAGCGTGGTGAAATCCAGATCCCAGCGGAAGCTAAGAATCCAAATCAAAACCTTCCTTGGTCCTATCTCTATAGAGAATCGGGATTGAAAGCCAGGGATTCCTTGCCCAAGCTAGGACTGTTCCCAGTTCTTCCCAATCCTGTCTTTGCCCTCCAGCTTGTCTGCTTTCTCGTGGGAAGTCTGAGTTCCGTGTACCTGAGTAGAAATATCATATAGAAAGTCACTAATTGAAAGCATCAGTAGCAACTTACCTTCGCTCAATAACATAGTCGTTTTTGCCCACAGGTACCCTACGACGGCCTATAACAGCTGTAAAGTGATCTCAGCGTTGTCCTGTCCTGTCCTGTCCTATAAAATGGTTTCTCTCAAGATTCTCCATACATAAACATAGGCAACGAATTGGAATACCACTTTGACTCGAACTCTCAATAGCGTATAGGGATTGTCTATTTCATTCCGACCAGATTTCCCGAACCTCTTCTATCTCGATGCCATGGTTTCTTTCTTTATTAGAAGCTAGGCAACCACCCTTCTCTTCTATACGGAATGTCTTTGGAAGCTGCAAAGGCAGCTTATGAATGCCCAAATCACTGACTAGGGCTTCCATCTGAACAACCGCCTACTCGGAGATGTCAGTGAACTGCCTTCCAATCGATCTTCAAAGCCAGGATGATAGAGAAGCCTACTATTCCATATCTGTATAGAAAGACTTCCCTGCCCGGAAAGCTAGGACGTTCGATCGACTCCTTCTTCTTTAGAACGAGAAGTTTACCTTAGTAATACTAGCCGTATACTCGTAGTATAATCAGCCCTTATTCTCCTAAGGAACTAAAGGGACTCACACTCCGAATACAGGAATGAAACTGACAGAAACGAATGGCTTTTGCATCGAGACATAGCTGTCAAAGCTAGCCGATGTTGAGACCCACCCAATAGTGGCTTCCATCCATCTATCAGAGAAGTTTTCCGATCAATCGACCTGCTCCAGTAGGTGGTAACGGTTGGCCCTGTGAATGATTCGTACATAGCATCTATTCAAGGGGGTTGGGGAGATAGAAGCTGCTGTTTTTGCAGCTGCCGAGGATTTCGCTCGACAGGTCTTCCACATCCGAATGGTCCGGTCCTTCCATGAGGGTTCGCGGGAGTTGAAAGAAGGAAAAAAGGCTGCTGGCTACTCAACTGCCGCAGTTCTTGGTCTTTATTTCTTTCTGACTCATGGAGCTTTCCGAGGCATCTCGGGAGGAGGCGAAGCTCTGTCCACGCGGCTCACGAAACTCTCTGTGAGTGTCCACGCCGGCCTTTGATTTCGATCTCTTTGATCGTTCACGACACGTTCCCCCCCCCCCAGTTAGTTATATGATCAACGGGATCAGTTGGCTAGAGGCTAGTTTCTCGCTAGGGTGAGCGAGAAAAAGCTTACGCCGAAGTAGCACGTAGAGAATGGCTTTTATGTTTTACCCAATAAAGCAGGGGAGCCAGCTCGAGCTCCATGAGACAAACTCCACTCTGATCTATAATATGGCTTTCTGCCGGTAGTGCCGGTCAAAGCACCATCATAAAGAGTAGCAACCCGAAGCTATCCCGACTTCCTATTCCGATAGACCCGAAGTTACGGAATAATTCCAACTAGCGAAAGACTCTTCTTTCTTTTCTTTCCAATTCGTCCTGCAAGTGAGCGAAGGAAAGAAATTGACCTTTGAAGAGCAGGCACGAGAGAACGCTAGGTCATGGAGTCACTCTTTATATAACTAGTCAACCAGTTCTACTATTAAAAACTAGCTTTCCTTCGATGAAGCAAGTAAAGTCAGAAATAGCTGGACGTATCGGAACGAGTAGCGAAGGGATTCCTCGAAAGGGACAGCGAGTGAACGATACCAAGACTAGGCAAGAGTAGCATTTCGTCTAGTCCGATAGGCCGTCTATTGGTTCGTCTGTTTTTATGTGTTAGAAAAATCTCGTCTTTCGGGCTTTAGGCTGTGCTTTCGTTCTGTTATTGGAAAACCATCTTGTTGTTTGCCAGGAGAGTGAGGGAAGCTTGCTTCAGGGGGGTAGGAAGACCGAGTGAACAATCCAATCAACGCCAAGGAAAAGCAACGTCGAGTAGCTAAGCGAAAGGGGACGCTCGTTAGTGGTCGACTCGGCTCTACTCGGCAAGAGGAGTATTTGGCATCGGCTAGGTAGACGGGTCATTCCGGACTTCGGTCTTGGACGAAAACCCCCAGTGCACCCCCCTTTCCGTCTCCTAATAAGAAAGCTTTTCTCTCTTATTAGCTGACTGGCTGACTGACATAATTCATTCTTGTCTTTCGAGGTTAGTCCGGAAGGTGCCAAAGAATACGTGCCGCCTGCCTTCCCTGACAGAGAAGCTAGCTCTTTCTTTTTGATAGATCGCTACGCTCTATGCCCCAATCTTCAGCATCATTAATGAAGAGCGGTCCCTGGTCTGACCTTTACTTCAAGGTATGCTTGTCTTCCTCTATTACCACTCCCTTTCTTCAACAAAATAATATCAATCCGCAGGAACAATTTGTATCTTACTGTCCCTACGGAGTGGAAATCTTACCGCAGCAAAAACGAGTTCCTAAGAATCAAAATAACAAAGACAAATTCGACATGAAAAAAGAAAAATCGCAAGTGATGCGATTATTGGTAAAGGGAAGGGTGTTCTCGCCGAATTTAAGGTAGTCCGATTTTTCCATCTCTAGTGGTTAATGATTCTATCTAAAGGTTGTGGGGCGTTTTGGAGTAAGAAAATGACGTAGCCTTATAGGACTCTACATTTCAATCCTTTTGACCCCTTTATACTGTCTCCTCGGAATAGACAGGAGGGTCAGTTTCTAGGTAAAAGCCTATTCCATGATTGGGGTTAGAAAGAAAGATTTGGAGGAGTTGGCAGGGTTAAATGGTTTCTTGAGGTAAAGGACCTCCACCTCGGATAGGTATGATGCAAAGCTTGAACCAGGATTGTCCGGGTCGATTGAATCAACCTTTTCTTCAATGTTCACTGAGGAGCGTTCTACAGACTTCTCGACTTGGGGGCAAAGGATTTCATTGTTTTGTTGACCTCGGGAGAGTGAAGTACCCTTCGTTTAGCTTGATCAGTAAGGCTCCTTGGAAATAGTCTGATCATAGGACCATCATCTCCAGAACTTGAGATACAGGAAGATCAAAAGGTAACTCTGGAAGAAGAACAGAAGTAGACAAGCCAGAATGAATAGGGACACTGCCAATCACAAAGTCAGACCCAGCATTCCCAGAACCAGCACCTGGGTGAGGCACAATTGATGGACCCCCCATCATCAGAAACAGAAGATTCCTAAATAGCAAAAGTCTTTGTTAGCTGCACCTTCCCAGGTGAACTAGACCCCTTCCCTTTCCTACCAACAACACCTGTATGAGTATTACCCACCCCAGGCATCAATATACTAGGAGAACCCAACAACTTAGGACTCCCACCAACCACCCTAGCAGTAGTATCAGGTACAGAGGAACAAGGCCCACCAACCACCACAGAAGGAAACACCTGAGCACCCCTAGATGGAGAACTAACATTCCTCAAAACCCCAGACCTTGCACTGGAACAACAGAGACACTCTGACTAGGAAGAGGAGTGACACACAGCCTGAGCACAGACCCCAGAAACTTCTAAAACAGGGGAAGTGACAACTTTCTTGGGACACCTTTCATCCATATGACCAAAAACCTGACACAGAGAGCATCTTGAAGGTTTCCATGGGTATTTCACAGAGATACAAGAAGAGGCCCCATTAGTATGTTTCAGATCAATAGAATCCTGAAAAGAAGACTTCACATCAACCTCAACACATATACGAGCATAGCTAAGCCTTTGATTAGACTCAGTCAGAGAATCAGCATACAGAGGAGAGCAATAGAGAAGAAAGAGATTATGCATTACGTTCTCTTCCTCTTACCGGGATTCGAGGGAACCTAGGCACACTAGAGCGTCAAGGAAAGAAAGCAATTCATTCATCGGCGGCAGAAGCAGAGGAGGCCCTCCAGGGCGGTCAGATTTGGATCAATAGAAATAGAAGGATGCTCCTATAATAAGAAGATCGGATGAAGCAAGGATATCTTGTCAATTAGTTCGAATTCCAATCAGTTCGGTCCTCGGGTCAGACAATCCGACCTTGAGGGGTAGCAAGATCCTTCTAAGATTGGGCACATTTGAAAGACAGAGAAGGGACACCTTTTCCCAACTGACATCGTAGATCCACTTGCTACTTACGGGGCGGGGAAGATCAACTCGTCTTTCCCTTTTAGTTCCATGAGGACGAGCAGTCGACTATGGTCTTTGTTCATAGACCCTATTCGTCAGCCTATATCTAATACCCTTTTATGCCCTTCATGTAGGGCCATCTATGAAATTGCAAGTACGGCAGCTTTCAGGTTACTACTAGAAAGAGGTAGTTTGCTCCTAGCCATACTCCTTATACGTCTTCGATGTCACTGACTTTCTCACTTGAATCGGCGAAGAACCGAAGCCTTGTCTTTGTGAACCCCTTCTCTCACCTTTCAGGAAGGTGTCCGGGGCAATCAATCCTAACAAAACCAAAAGACCGATCGGGATCCACGAGAAAGAAGAACAAAGGCACATCACTACATATAAGATAAGAAATCGGGCACTCAAAACGGGAAAGAGAAAGAAACCTTATTGAGCGGGAAGCGCGGGCAAGCCCATGCTTCTTCGCTGCAACAAAGGAGATACCTCAGGGAAAAGCCTGACTCTATTCCGGACTTTATGCAGCGGCACCGGTCTACCTCCATGTTCTCCAGTCGCCCAATAGGAAAGATACAGTATTGGTTAGCCAACCACAACTAGATGGGAGAGTAAACCAACTTTGGCTTCCCCATGATCTCCCAAGATTTCTTAGGGAGGATGTTAACATCATACCCCAGGTCTAATATCACATCCTTGATGTCATATCCATCTATCTGAGCATATAGATAGAATGATTCTCCTATCTGGTTGACTGAAGACTCTTTTGGATCGGGAAGATTAGCAGAAATTATAGCAAAATCTTATGAAGCACCCTCTCACCTGTGGAGGTAGGTGCACAATTGTCTTGTTAAATGGTCATCATCCATATTCTCTGCAAATAAGAGGAACCATTCCCAGACAGGTTCCACTCAACTATCTTAGGCACCTGTAAGTGGAGTGCTCCCGCAACTCTGTCCTCGTTCTATAAGCCTCTGAACAGGAACCACTGGCGGAATGTAACGCCCTAGAACAACTCTAATGCCGATCCGACCATGAATGAGAGTACCGGCCAAGGGAATGGCTCAGGTCAGGTAAGGGTTGGGCCTGGTAGATGTACTAAGGCCAAAGAGAATGGTAGAACGGGATGTCATTACGATACGATCTATCCCGACATTATATAATTCATTATGCTAAGGCGTAATTACATATAAAGAATGACCAAAGCTTTACGACCGAGAAGGGAAGGAGACAGAGACTTTCAATGACCGGGTATGACTAGCTCCCTCCATCGAGTGCAAGCCATCAAGCGGGAAAGTAGCTAGTCGAGTCGCTAGGAAAGTCGTTGGTTAGAACGCTCGCTGTAGCTAGTAAAGTCGAAAGTCATCGAGCAGTAATGTACGATCAGCTGGGCTAGTGGAAGCAAAAGGGCTAGTAGGGGCATAAGCGCTAGTGGGGGCAGTCTGAATATCCCCATCCGGTTCAGGACCTTCGGCATTAATACGTGGTTATCATTTCCTCTCTGTAACGAAGGCCTTCCCATTAGTATTGCGAGGGAGCACCTATATAGAAAAGTCTCGGTCTCTTTCCAAGAAAGTCAAGGTCAATGCCCCTCTCGTTCCCATCTCTTTCCCTAGCAGAAGTGACCAGTCTGGTGGACTTACCCAGGCGAAGTATTACGTTAGAAGGGTCTTCATCTTGTGTTACGAGGGATCTGCTTCTAAGGGCTTATCGGAGTTACGAAGTTAGTGGACTTATCTTACCCACCTACGTTCGTCAAGAATACGCTTCGTTCATACTCTTTCCCACACCTTACCCCCTTCTGACTTGCCTTTCTTCTCCTATGTGAACCAATTTCCGTTTCTCCGCTTCACCCGTTGATTCATTTTACCAAGCAGCATCTAAGCCCGGAGCAGGAGCGGGAAAGGCATCTGACCAAGTTTATCCCATTGCATTCAGTTGAAACATTAGAGTAGGCCGCCCCTTCCGGTATATGAGAAGAACTTCGGAG